ATCAATAAAAAAATTCTCAATTGAACTTATTCTTTCATTTTGTATTTTTCTTTATGCTCCTATCTTTCAAAAAATTGAACTTAGGAAAGTGCTTTTGCTTTACAAGCATATGTATAAAAAAGTTTATTTAGCTCCTTCATGCCTACTATAACTAGTTTTTTCGGTTTTCTACTAGCTGCTTTAACTATAACCTCAGTTCTATTTATTGGTCTGAGCAAGATACGACTTATTTGAAATTAATTGAATGAACAGTTTATAAAAATAAAAACAAAACAAAAATTTTCTGTAGTATTCCACCTAGTCTCTAGTTCTTTACCGTGTCCGTTTCCAATTCTTGGTTATTGAGATTTCTGGTCAATATGGCTTAATATTTAAGGATAGATATTACCTCTCTTTTTCCCTTTTTCAAAAAAAAAATTGAAATGATTGAAGTTTTGCTCTTTGGAATTGTCTTGGGGCTAATTCCTATTACTTTGGCGGGATTATTTGTAACTGCATATTTACAATATAGACGTGGTGATCAGTTGGACCTTTGATTAATATTAATTAACACCGTGCTTTTTTTGACCTTCTTCGGATTAAAGAAAGGAGGAGGTCAAATTCAGAGTGCTCTTATATTTTTCCGTATAAATTTTGAACTAACAAACCAAAAAGAGAATCACGCTCTGTAGGATTTGAACCTACGACATTGGGTTTTGGAGACCCACGTTCTACCGAACTGAACTAAGAGCGCTTTCTTGTCTCAATCACAAAAAAGGAGACTGTAAGTAAAAAAGAGTCTTTTTTTTTTTTTACCTCTACTCGATTTTGAATGCTTATATTATATATAGAGAATATGATATATATTAAAAATTGAGAGTATGTCCCATTTTCAATTTTAATTAATCTCAATTGATCCTTTGTTATTGCTCAGAGACGAAGTAATCGATAGGGATGACAGGATTTGAACCCGTGACATTTTGTACCCAAAACAAACGCGCTACCAAGCTGCGCTACATCCCTTTGTAATTCATTTATAATGTTATTGTAAAGAATACCTGTTTTGTTTTCCACATACTTTATTTCATTTTGATATCCATTATCATTTTTTCTTTTTGATCTCATATCATATATTATATAATAAGATAATAAGAAACTTACGCAAATTTCGTTAATGCTCGAGAAAAAAAAAGGGCGGCGCTTTCTTTTTTATTTTTAAGAAAAGGAAAATCTTATCTATGAAATTGTTGTACATTTTATTTTAATTTGAATTAGAGATTCCGTGTACAAAAGAAATGCAAGTTGCCTTGAATTACATAGAATCGGATTCTGTATCTATTAGAATTATGTATTAGAATAAAATAAAGAGTAGTTATTACATTACAATAAAGAAACAATAAAGAAGGAGGATTCAAAATGCGAGATCTAAAAACATATCTATCCGTGGCACCGTTAATAAGTACTCTATGGTTTGCGTCTTTAGCAGGCCTATTGATAGAGATCAATCGTTTTTTCCCCGATGGATTGACATTGCCTTTTTTTTCATTCTAGTTATCAACGCGTGGGGGAGAGGGTGAAGAAGATTAGAGATACAATTAAATATCTGTGATTACTACCCCCCCTCCTCTTTTTTTTATTTAATTTGAATAAGTTAGAAAAGAAAAAAAAGTGGATTCAACTTCAGTAAAACTCGGAACTCGGGGTCCGCGCTTCCAGTGAAAGTAACTTCAATTAAATTAAAATTAAGAGAAGGTAGTTAGAAATGTAGTTAGTGTAACAGTATTCTACAAGACGCTTAAATGAATTACTGTGATTCTCATCGAAACTTCTAATTGAGATAGAGTTTCAAATCTTTGTATTACTTATTATTAATATAATTAGAACTATATTAGTTGCAATGAAATTTTTGATAATTTGGATTTCGAGTTAGCAACTTCACTTCTTTTTCCTTCCTTTCTTCGTTCCTTCAGATCGGAAAATAGAAGAGTTGAATGAATAAAAAATCCCAAAATCCCAAGGAGGTTTATGGCCAAGGGGAAAGATGTTCGAGTAAGGATTATTTTAGAATGTACCGGTTGTGTTCGAAAGAGTGTTAATAAGAAATCAACAGGCATTTCGAGATATATTACGCAAAAGAATCGACACAATACGCCCAGTCGATTGGAATTGAGAAAATTCTGTCCCTATTGTTACAAACATACAATTCACGGGGAGATAAAGAAATAGATGGAATCTATCGCTTGCGTGTCACCTTTTCAAGGAAGATGACAATGATATAAAGAAGATATTAAGTATAGAATAATATAGTATAGAAAGAATACTATAGAATCTTATCGAATATATATTATCTTACTAGAATATAATAATATAATAAATATATTATGCATAGAATATATTATCCTATAATATATTACGCTAATATATATTCGAAATTCGAATTATATCTATTTCTATATATAGATAAATAGAAATAACTAGATTTTAAATAAATATTTAAAATAAATAGAGAAATATATTCTATTGAATAGGAATATATTCTATTAATTAAAATATTCTATTAAATAGAATATTATTATATTAATAGAAATATATAATTAGAAATATATAATTAAAATAATAAAAATAAAATAATAAAAATGAAAATAATTAAATATTAATTATTTAATTAAAATTGAATATAATTAAAAAAAAAAAATATTAAATAATAAATATTCAATAAATATTAAATAATAAATATTCAATATATAATTAAATATATATATATATATATAAAATATAAATTAAATAAAAAAAAAACAAATCCTATTTCTGAATTCGAAATCATTTTTGATCCAATTGAACGAAATAGGATTTTTAAAATAAGGAATAAACAAACCATGGATAAATCCAAACGACTTTTCCCTAAGTCCAAGCGATCTTTTCGTAAGCGTTTGCCCCCGATCCAATCGGGGGATCGAATTGATTATAGAAACATGAGTTTAATTAGTCGATTTATTAGTGAACAAGGAAAAATATTATCTAGACGGGTGAATAGATTGAGTTTAAAACAACAACGATTAATTACTATTGCTATAAAACAAGCTCGTATTTTATCTTTGTTACCTTTTCTTAATAATGAAAAACAATTTGAAAAAAAGCGAGTTGGTCACTCTAACTACTGATCTTAGAACCAGGATCTTAGAACCAGCAAGCAAAATAGGCTTACTCAAATTGAAATGGGATCACAATTCCAATTCGAATTGAACCATAGATTGATGTTTTGTTCAAAAAAAAAAAATGAAAATCAAAATTTGATTTTCGTGTCGTAAGAAAAAAAACGAATTGGGGGAGAAGAAACGTTTTTTTTATTGAATGTTTTGTTTAGTTTGACTACTTTACTTGATCATATTATCATCATATTTTATCGTACGAGTTTCTATTCTATCTTCCCGGAATTTCTTTTCAAGAAATTCCATGTAAAAAATTCTATGGATTCCTTACAATTTCCTTATTTTCTAATGTCATTGGAAATCGTATAAAGACAATTCCTATTTAATATAGCTATTTGTGCAAGTATTTTACGATTAAGAAGCAATTGTCTCTTGTACAGATTATTTATTAATCTGCTATAACTATAAGATACCCTGTTTTCGCGAATTATTGCATTTATCCGAGTGACCCACAAACGACGAAAAGTTCTTTTCTGTCTATCTCTATCCCGATGGGCCGAAACCAAAGCTCTTATTTTTTGTTGAGTAATACTTCGAGTAAGTCTTGAATGAGACCCGCGAAAGCTTGATACGAATAAACGAATTTTTGTTCTACGTCTCCGGGCTATATATCCTCGTCTAATTCTGGTCATTGAGTACACGAAACTTTGATGAATAACTAATTGGTTTCTTTTCTTTCAGTTATTCTTTTTCCCCTTTTCTATAATAACAAAACGGATTTTTCCAATGTATAAAATAATAATTCCAACGGCTTTTGCTACTATAACCTTCCCAACCACGATTTTTTCTTTTTTTTTTTTGGAGACATTTCGTCCCGAAATAAGAATAAGAAACTGTATTGATATTAGGTCTCAAACACAAACAAAAATATAATAAATAAGCAGTAAATAGAAATAGATAAATAGTGGGTTCCATAGTTTCTATGGTTACTTTTCTTAAACGGTGAGGTCTTCTCTATACACCGGAGCCCCTCCTGCATTTAATCATTGAATCAATGCTATTGTTAACGTGTACAGTTCACATTCTTTTGCTCTACCTATGAATTCTCCAGTAATAGGTCTTTCACAAGGAAATCTATCTATTATAGTAACGGTATTTAATTATGAGGATTAGCTAATTCGTTGACCCTCTTAGTCCGTTCTTGCAAGAGTAGGGGCATAAATTTTCAGCCTGTTAACTTTTAATAAGATTTTCCCTGCTTAATGGATAATCATTTGTTACCAATGGGAAATTCTTTCTTGTTTTAAATTGAAAATTGAGGTGATTGAATTTGCACCAATGAAACCATAAATTTGATACACAATAGACGAATGTGATAGATCTTTTTTTTTAGATAATGAAAGGCATTCTTCTATTCTATCCTATTCATCCGTACTGACACAGATAGTGGAAAATTTTTTTCTTTCTTTTGTCTCTTTTGTCCAAGCTCATGATCTAAACAAGTCGCACATACACCCTAGTACATGTTCCTCGGCGCTGAGGACATCCCCCAAGAGCGGGGGATTTGGTAACGTTTCTAATTGGCTGTCGTGTGTTTCTAATAAGTTGTTTAATAGTTGGCATTTTGAATCGTATGCATAATGGGCTGGTTTAGATCGATCGTAACCGTATGATTCTGAATTTTTTCTATATTAAATAATAGAATATTAAATTAATAGAATATTAAATCGAAATTTCGGTAAAAAAAAATATCAAATCGCGATTTGCATGAAATTTCTTCTATTTCTTATGCAACTGCTATAAGATCAACAATTCCATGAGCTTGGGCTTCTGTTGCTGACATAAAAACATCTCTTTCCATGTCTTCGGATACAACCCATAAGGGTTTTCCCGTTCTTTGTGCATAAATCCTTGTGATGATTTCACGCAGTTTCAGCAGTTCTTCTGCTTCCAGGACAAATTCTGCTATTTGTGCCTGATAAAAACCAGCAATAGGTTGATGAATCATTACCCTGATCATATAAGAAAAAAAGGTTTAGTCTAGCTCTCATAATATAAATATTTTAATAAATAATATAAATATAATAAATAAGAAGGGTCCGGGAAGAGATAAAAAAGAATAAGAAAAGACGATAGAATTGAACAACCGTACAGGCATTGTTATTGTTTGTACATTGCATACGGCTTCACACTAGAATTCACTTTTATTTTACCTTTCATCGAAAAAAATCTAGGCTTAAATCAGTAAATGCTCCAATAACCACCCTTTCCTTGGGAAGAGGTAAAAAGCAAAAATACTATGGTGGTCCCGTTGCTTTATTTTATCAGTGATTTAGCAATCCCAAAGTTTCTTTTTTTTTTTTAGTTGAAAAAAAAAAAAATAAGAATATTATATTAAATAATAATAGAACCTTTTTTTTGTACTCTTTCATAACATAAATAGTGTTAAGAGCCCTCCGGTGCGAAAACAAAAATGTTTGTGACGCTGAAAGAGGTTCCTGATAGAATAAAATCAGAAAGGCCCTTAATATCCCATACGACTCTTTCGATACATAATCTAATGTTTAAAAAAAATTTCTTATATCTATATCGAATTCGAAATGCCATGCTATTATTACTTAATATTTATATTTCATATGGCGAAGGCATAGTTTTTTTTCTTTCAAATAAAAACCCATTGGCGCCAAGCATGAGGGAATGCTAAACGTTTGGTAATTTTTCCTCCGACCAGAATAAAAGATCCCATTGAAGCAGCTAATCCCATGCATATTGTTTGTACATCTGGTCGCACAAATTGCATAGTATCATAAATAGCTACTCCGGGTATTACCCATCCGCCAGGAGAGTTTATAAACAAATACAAATCTTTGGTCTCGCTCTCTATACTCAGATATACCATAAGACCAATAAGTTGATTCGAGATCTCACTATCAACACCTTGACCTAAAAAAAGTAACCTTTCTCGATAAAGTCGGTTGATTAGGATAAAATTCTATCCTATAGAAACCGTACATGCACCTTTTGATGCATACGGTTCACCAAAAATAACGAAAATAAAAAAAAAGAATCAATGTTTAGATTCTAGCCCTGCTTTTTTTTTGATAGTGAGTACTTTGTTAACCTTTATTTTGAATCTTTATTTTGAATGCGGAGTCTTTTCTTCTATTTTTTAAGAAAGATGAGTTTTGACGCGTTTACTTACAAAAAAATTAATTAAACTTATCAAATTAACTTCTTATTGATGTATTCGTTCATCGTGATTGAATTCAAATCACGATGGCATTCTCTTGTTCCTGAGTGGGCTTCTTCAATTCTTTTAGGTTTGTGCTCTACTCCGAGTAAAGATCTGCCCGATTTTTATTTGCACATATAGGGCAAATGCTCTAATACCGCGTCTTTTTGTTACAACTTCGTTTTTTTTAATTCATTTAACGTTTCTGTCAAATATTTGACGTATTTCTTATATTATTTTATTCGATTGAATATGATTTTCAGTTCGAATCAAAATTTATAAAAAATTTCTAATATAGAATATGATACAAGTAGTAATGATAATAGATATATTACCAATTGGATTTGCTAAACGGAGTCTGGATATTTCATTTTGTTGGTCTAAACAAGGCAACCATAAAGTATTCTAATTGATAATATTAATTTGAGTACCTCAAAAGCATAGATTTAATTGAACTTGATTGCACTTCACGCTTCAAATTTTTGATGATTTAATCAATCTTTCTTGGGCGAAACAGAGGGATATCTCAATCGGGTGAGAGAACGGGGGAATTCCGTATGACCCAATATATCTGACAAGTCGCACTATAAGTCAATCCAAAGTGAATCGTCTTCTCCAGGATGTCGAAAAGGGACTTTTGGGACACCAATAGGCATTAAATGAAAGAAAAAAGATTAAGTACTCTATTTCACTTTGAGATGAAAACGTAAGAATGAATTTTTTGTTTTAAGAATATTGACCTTTATAATTTACTAATATTTTCGTAATATTTTGTAATATTTTATACGTGGATTTCTATTAGAATTTCTATTTAGAATTTCGAAAAATTTTATAAAAATAGAAAAAATAAATATATAAAATATTAAGGAAGACAAATCGAATAGAGTCAAATTATTACGAATAAGTCCTTTGAATGATGAACAAATTTCTATGTGTTCGTTCATAGAAAATGGAGTCAGCTACCCGTTGCGTATTGGTACTTATCGGGTATAAAATAGATTTGCTTCTCTTTTTTTTGTTCCTACAAACAGAATTGTTATATTCTTACTAAAATACTAAAAAAAAAAAAAATAGTAATTCTTTCTCCACTTAAAAAGGGAGATCCATAACATAGTTTTTCCAGTGCAATAAAGTTACATAGTGTTTATTTTTCGTGAATAAAGGGGTATTTCCATGGGTTTGCCTTGGTATCGTGTTCATACCGTCGTATTGAATGATCCCGGTCGTTTGCTGTCTGTCCATATAATGCATACAGCGTTGGTTGCTGGTTGGGCTGGTTCGATGGCTCTATATGAATTAGCAGTTTTTGATCCCTCTGACCCCGTTCTTGATCCGATGTGGAGACAAGGTATGTTCGTTATACCGTTCATGACTCGTTTAGGAATAACCAATTCGTGGGGTGGTTGGAATATCACAGGAGTAACTATAAGCAATCCGGGTATTTGGAGTTATGAAGGTGTGGCTGGGGCGCATATTGTGTTTTCTGGCTTGTGTTTCTTAGCAGCTATTTGGCATTGGGTGTATTGGGATCTAGAAATATTTTTTGATGAGCGTACAGGAAAACCATCTTTGGATTTGCCCAAGATCTTTGGAATTCATTTATTTCTCTCAGGGGTAGCTTGCTTTGGGTTTGGCGCTTTTCATGTAACCGGATTGTATGGTCCTGGAATATGGGTCTCCGATCCTTATGGATTAACTGGAAAGGTACAACCAGTAAGTCCAGCATGGGGTGTGGAAGGTTTTGATCCCTTTGTTCCGGGAGGAATAGCTTCTCATCATATTGCAGCGGGTACATTGGGCATATTGGCGGGCCTATTTCATCTTAGCGTCCGTCCGCCCCAACGTTTATACAAAGGATTACGTATGGGAAATATTGAAACTGTCCTTTCCAGTAGTATCGCTGCTGTCTTTTTTGCAGCGTTTGTTGTTGCTGGAACTATGTGGTATGGTTCAGCAACTACCCCGATTGAATTATTTGGTCCCACTCGTTATCAATGGGATCAAGGATACTTCCAGCAAGAAATATATCGAAGAGTTAGTGCCGGGCTAGCCGAAAAGCAAAATTTATCCGAAGCTTGGTCTAAAATTCCCGAAAAATTAACTTTTTATGATTACATTGGCAATAATCCTGCAAAAGGTGGATTGTTCAGAGCAGGTTCGATGGACAACGGGGATGGAATAGCTGTTGGATGGTTAGGACATCCTATCTTTAGAGATAAAGAAGGGCGTGAACTTTTTGTACGCCGTATGCCTACTTTTTTTGAAACATTTCCAGTTGTTTTGGTAGACGGAGATGGGATTGTTAGAGCCGATGTTCCTTTTCGAAGGGCAGAGTCGAAGTATAGTGTCGAACAAGTAGGTGTAACTGTTGAGTTCTATGGTGGTGAACTAAATGGAGTCAGTTATAGTGATCCTGCTACTGTCAAAAAATATGCTAGACGTGCTCAATTAGGCGAAATTTTTGAATTAGATCGTGCTACTTTGAAATCCGATGGTGTTTTTCGTAGTAGTCCAAGGGGTTGGTTTACTTTTGGACATGCTTCGTTCGCTCTGCTCTTTTTCTTCGGACACATTTGGCATGGTGCTCGAACTTTGTTCAGGGATGTTTTTGCTGGGATTGATCCAGATTTAGATGCTCAAGTGGAATTTGGAGCATTCCAAAAACTTGGAGATCCAACTACAAAAAGACAAGTAGTCTGATATAATATTTGATCTCTTAGTTTTCGCCTCTATTTTAGTTTTGTAATTTTCCATAGGGTATGTAGATATCTTAATTTGAATCGCCACCTTTTCTTTGAATTTTGGTCTTTTTTTATCCGGGAGACGCTCCAAAATAAACAGGTATGAAAGCTATAATTGTAAACCACAATTGAATTTATGGAAGCATTGGTTTATACATTCCTTTTAGTCTCAACTTTAGGAATAATTTTTTTCGCTATTTTTTTTCGAGAACCGCCGAAAATTCAAACTAAAAAGGTAAAATGATTTTTTGATATCTTAATTGAAATAAAGAGGTAAAGAGCCTCCCAATATTGGGAGGCTCTTTTAGTCCCCGTGTTCCTCGAATGGATCTCTTAGTTGTTGAGAGGGTTGCCCAAAAGCAGTATATAAAGCATACCCAGTAAAACTTACAAGTAAACCAGATATAGAGATGGCGACTAGGGTTGCTGTTTCCATTATTATATAATTTCAAGACCACAGTGGATCTATGATAAGATCATTTATTTACAACGGAATGGTATACAAAGTCAACAGATCTCAATTAATACAAATAGGATTCAATTTATGGCTACACAAAGCGTGGAGGGTGGTTCTCGATCTGGTCCAAGACGAACTGTTGTAGGGGATTTATTGAAACCATTGAATTCCGAATATGGTAAAGTAGCTCCGGGATGGGGAACCACTCCTCTAATGGGTATCGCAATGGCTCTATTTGCAGTATTCCTATCTATTATTTTGGAGATTTATAATTCTTCCATTTTACTAGATGGAATTTCAATGAATTAGATTTATAAGAAACAATAAGGCCTAGCTTTTGAATACAAAATGAAGCATTTTTCTCTCGGATTTTTTATTCTAGTCTATTTTCAGAGTTCGATCGTGAAATTTATTTATTTCTGTATTTCTGGAATATGAGTGT